CAATGGTAAAACATCTCCTTGCCAAGGAGAAGATACGGGTTCGATTCCCGCCGCTCGCCAGCTTAATTTAGTAAGGTACTATGATAAAAAATTTCGTCTAGTTGACTACTTAACTACTTATATTAAATTAAGTAGGTGTTAGTCTAATACCGTATCCCTTACTATCTTACCCTTCCTTTGCACCCCACTCAAAAAAAAGGGGGCTCCGGCGGCGGGAATCGAACTCGCCAACAGGACTCCCTAAATCAGGGATTCACCGAGACGAACAACTGGCAAACTGCTTTTAAAGGGAAGGGAGGTAGACTGTGCCTTTCTTTCATTTCATTTTTCTTTTCTGCAGGGTAGGAAGGAGCCTTGAGAGTTCTTCTTGTAGGGGCAAGTGACTTTGTAAACTGCTCAATTTGGCCCTCTAGGGCCGGGAACTAATGAATAAAAAAGGGTTGGATACCGCCCAGCCCTCTACCATATCCATACAAATAGAATAGTCCTTTTATACAGACAGCTAAGTGCGGAGACGGGAATCGAACCCGTGACCTCAAGGTTATGAGCCTCGTGAGCTACCAAACTGCTCTACTCCGCTCTGGAGGGCCGGAAACTGGTGGACGAAAAAGGTTGAATACAGGCCTCTACCATGTCTAGACAAATAGAATAGTCCTTTTATACAGAATGGAGCGGGTAGCGGGAATCGAACCCGCATCGTTAGCTTGGAAGGCTAGGGGTTATAGTCGACGTTGGTTGATTATTTTTAACGTCTCTAATTCAAAACCGAACATGAAATTTGGATTTCATTCGGCTCCTTTATGGATATTCTCACCACTTAACATCTATGTCAGCTTTTCTATCTGAATGGAACCAAAGCTCTCCGCTTTCTAGATGATCCCTATAGAGTAGGAAATAGAAATTATACTAAATCTATCTAATCTACTTACTTCGTTCCCTAATTTTATTCAAGAGATCCTGAGGAAAAGAATTGGGTTTCCACCGAGCTGAAACAATATGCTGATGGTTCTAGTAAACCAAAACTACCGTTTTTTAGCTATTTGGCTTCCATTTCCTTTTTTAACAAAAGAAGATTTAGTTACGATTGGAAATAAACTTTTTTGTATCTTCATCCATAGATCCTTTACTCATATTTAAAAAATGGGAATACTTAATCCAATGCAAAATTATGCTTCGCGACTCTGTACTCATAATCCAATTTGTATTTTGGATGCAATTTCCATTAGTCTTTGGATACAAATCGCGAGAATGTATATTCTTCCTCAATATGCTATTGAGAGGAAAAGGATTAAATCCTTTATAAGAACTAAAGTTTTCATCGGAATATAAAAAACTTAAGGACACCTTAAGTATATCATTTCAAATTCAGTTATTAATAGAACGAATCACACTTTTACCACTAAACTATACCCGCTACATGTAGATTATGATACCAACGCTACCCTTTGTCAAGGGTAGCCATTCGAGAAGGAGGCTAATTCCCCCTTATTGAATCAAATGGAGAAGGTTCATGACAGTGAGCGATTGGTACTTCGATCGCGGGCCTTTATTTTAGGGTTTAGATAGCCTCTCTGGTCTGTAAAATACATATCTTCTTACCATCCCAATAGCGTATGAACCTAATGTATGCATTTCGATTAGGGTCGTATTCTTATTCTATGGTTACGACTACAATGATCATTATTTGCTTTGCGAGGACGTAAGTGTGCCAGACTGCTGTAAGGAATAGTTTGATTATTCCTACAATATACACTAGGAGATATAGGGGGCAGCACTGCCCCCATAAATCCCTTTCTTCCTTTTCCTTTTTGTTCAATTCTGAACAAAGAAATTGGGGAAGATGTTTTCTTCCCCCACTTATCATGAAGTCCGAGCCCTAGAGAAAGAGTGAGATGAATTTCAAAAATTCATCATAGACTTTCCCTATGGCTTGAGAAAAGCAAGAAACAAAGAGTCGTAACTTAAAGAGAAAGGCGGACAGGACCCGACGGATTTACCTGATTACGTCAGGTAAATCCTTACCTGAGAAATTTTGGTCAGGATTTACCTGATGTAAAGAAGATCCTAAATGTCTCTGGTTAGTCGATCCTCTCCATTTACTAATTTCCTCCCCTCTTTTCCACTCAATTCTAGTTTATTAGATTCTTGTTTAAAAGAATCAAAGAAGATGAATAGAACTAAGAACACATAAAAAAAGCATAGAGGACCAAGACCATTACCAAATGTTCCTCTCAAGAATCATATTGGGTATCTGTTCCCTTCCTTTTCCCGCTAGGATCGGAAATCTTATATTTTTCATATCCATATACCATCGAACCCTTAGGGTTACAGAATCCTCCTTTTTTCCTAGTCTTCGGAAACAGAAAACCCATAGCCGGGAGGAGTTAGGTATGTAGGGTATGGTTTATTATTTTTTGTTGGGCAGGCAGTAGAATAATTTTTCTATTCTGCAATATAAATTCTACTGCCCACTTTTTACAAGCAAATTGTTGCTAAAACTCTAACATAGTTTGTTCAAAATGCACCAACTAGAATCCTTGGAGAATATTCAAGTACCCCCTTTCCAAGGGGTACCTGTTAAAAATCGCTTCAACAAATCCGTCCAAAACTTTTTAAGAAAAATGGAAAAGTTTTGAACTCGAAGGTTTTTCCAAGAGATGCCTGTTAAAAATAGTTTCAATCTCTCACCAAAACAGATAAGAAGTATCTCACTGAAAATTACTAACCAGCCATATGGGTATATGAAGAGCGCGAATTCCTTTATACCCCACCCAATTACAATTAAAGGAAATAAAACATAAATGGAGAAAATTCTCATCATAAGATCAGCCAATAGAAGAAAAAAGTCCCTAATTCTGCAGAACGTTCTGAGCACGTGAAAAGTCAATAGCCTAAAGATAAAAAAGAAAAAGTATACCATTTTTTTGACAGCAGCTCTTATTGCCCCTTTGGCCTTTTTTTTGGCCTTTTGTATTATCCGATTCAAAAATCGATTCATATTCCAAAATTGATTCATATTTGTTCACCTCCTCTAAACAATCTAACTTTCGTGCTTTGGTTTAGTGAGTCGTCCGAGATCGTGTTTACATACCTATGAACTTACCCTCTTCAAGTATATTGGATACTACTATACTAATAATTATAGTAATAATTTTTTATTGTGTCAACCCTCTCTTCACGTATTTTATTATACGTATTTTTTTATATAATAAAATAAAAAAAAACCTCTACTTTGTGCAAGTGATAAGAGAGAATATGAAAGATTTTCTTATTTTTCTTGATTTTCTCAAGATTTTGAACCTTGCCATGAATAAACTTCTATATCTCGATCTCGATATATACATATATAATCTCTACATATATCTCTATATGTACATATATTATGTACATTATGCAGTAGACCCATAATGGGAAATCAAAGTGGCTAATTTTGGAATTGAATAAAAAGCCCTTTTAACTCAGTGGTAGAGTAATGCCATGGTAAGGCATAAGTCATCGGTTCAAATCCGATAAAGGGCTTTTTAATTTGGTGGTAGAGTAATGCCATGGTAAGACGTAAGTCATCGGTTCGAATCCGATAAAGTACTTTTCTACTAAATTTATTATTTATTCACCTTATTTATTATTTATTCACCTTTTTTTCTTTGTTTTTGAAAATTTCTCCTTTTTTTTCTTGAATTTTATGACTTAGTGTGGGATGCATGCATTTTTGGTCTGAACACTAAATGAAGCACGGAGTGTAAATTGCAAAAAAGAAATCAAATTGGACTCTTTTTCCTGTTAGATCAATCAAATCACTACCTGTACTGAACTAATCTAGAATCCCTTTTATTAATCTATTCTTATTCTATACCCTTTAAATGAATTTCCCTAAAAAGTAGGAGATGATCCGTGAATTAACCTAACCATCAACTAAAAAAAATCCTAAGAAAGCATAACAGAAAAGTAGGAAAGACTCTTTGCTTTGGATCTAGTTATACTCTTCGAGTATATTGACAATTCTAAAAAACTGCTCATACTATCATTATAGTATAATGACGAGCGGTTGTATATGGCCCTATCGTTTAGTGATGCCCCTATCGTCTAGTGGTTCAGGACATCTCTCTTTCAAGGAGGCAGCGGGGATTCGACTTCCCCTGGGGGTAGGGAGTATTATGAAAGGAGGTTAATCATAGATTATCAAAAACCCTAGAATAAATTCTTCCTGGGTCGATGCCCGAGCGGTTAATGGGGACGGACTGTAAATTCGTTGACGATATGTCTACGCTGGTTCAAATCCAGCTCGGCCCAAAAATCTAGGGCTTCGTGAATATGAACTAAATCCATTTTTTTTCTTCCATAAAAAAAAATGTCTGATCCATAGAAATAAAGGATAAAGAGAAAGGGAGAAATTTCTTTCTAATCCATATTTCTCTCATTCCTTTTTTACAAACAAAAGAGTTTTTCTTATTGAAAGGTGAATTATCATCCATTTTAAGCGATAAAAAATCGCGACATACTAGTTATGCCACTCTCACTATACCCACATACGATATATGGGTATGTAGTATATGATTCGTCTATTTCTTAGAGTACGACAGACGAATCGAATCTTCTTATGGTTCTATTTAAAAATAGGTATAGGTATGCCATACACCCCGCGGGGATTGTAGTTCAATTGGTCAGAGCACCGCCCTGTCAAGGCGGAAGCTGCGGGTTCGAGCCCCGTCAGTCCCGAACTAGGGTTCAATGAATGGGTAAATTCATCTTTCCTTTTTCCATAAAAAATTTCCATAAAAAAAAGGGGGCAGGAGACAAGATCAAATACCTATGGGGCATCCTTACTTCACTTTTTTGATTTCGCATTTTTCATTAAAGAGGGAGGGAAGGCCTATAGGAATTTCTTTTTTCACTACTCCCGGTTGATAAAGAAAGACATACATATCATACGTGGATTAGTATAATTTAGGATATTACTCTATCCTTATGATGATACCATCCTCATCTTAACTTCCTATTCGACTCTTATGGATTATGGAATAGAGTACCGGTATTTTATCGGAATCCATACATAAATTGTATTCGTTTATTCTTAGACAGTGAATTTAATATAATTAGTACTTTTTGGGTTAAACCAGGCCCCTTCCATTTTGTAGTTCCAACTTTGTTTGTGTATGTTCAATGACTAATTGGAAAGAATCTATCTCATTCTCATTCCATTTGCGGACTCCTTTTTTATGGATCCGCTCTCATCTTTAGACCCAAAAAGTGGATATTGATAGTAACCTAATAAAATAAAAGAAAAACCAAGCAAAGCAAACGCCCTTTTTCCTAAATTTAAAATATTCGATTTTTTTTATTTAAGCCCTCTTTTCTCCATCTCACTTCTACTTCTACTGCTTATTTGTATGTCTATGTGACCCATAGAAAGTCGGTCATATAATACATACATACATAATTGTATGTATAACTATAAGAAAAAGGAAGGGAAATTGGATAAGATAAGAAAGATCGTGGGTTATAGATATAGAAAAGAAAAAGTAGAAAAGGATGAAAAAAAGAGAGAATTCCTAATCCAATCAAAAAACCAATTTTGGTCTTAGTATGGATAAGGGATCTTCCTATGTTATACTATTCCACTCTCAACCATGAATTGATTTGATAGATCCGATATTCATAATATTGAATTGATTCAGTATTATCAGAATGCAAGTCCTCCCCTTGAATTTACAGGATACCCCTTTTTCCTCTCCATGGGATTACATCCCGAGTTATTGCGAAAAAAAAAAGAGGTTATGGAAGTCAATATTCTCGCATTTATTGCTACTGCACTGTTCATTCTAGTTCCTACTGCCTTTTTACTTATTATTTATGTAAAAACAGTCAGCCAAAATGATTAATTGGAATTCCAATTAATCATTGAAGAAATGAAAAAGGGATTAAATAAAATAAAAATCCAAGTCTTAAATGAAAGGATCTGGTTGGAATCATAAAGTGTGGTAGAAAGAACTACATATAGTTTTTTCTACCACACTTTAGAGTCTTTCTATTATATTATCTTGAATCTACATAGAATAGATTAGTAGATTGAAATAGTAGTCTAATTCAATTTCTTTTTTCACTGCATCCACTTAATTTCAATCAAGTCAAAATAAAAAAATCGAAGACAATTCTTCACGAAAGAATCCATGGAGGGAGAGAAAAATAATATGAGAATAGACTATAGTAAAAGAAAAAAAGTAAAAGTCAAAATCAGCGAATCTTTCATGCTTAAACATGCGGCGAGATGCTTCAAAAGAGCATAAAAATTTTTCTAAGAATAAGAAAAGAGTATAAAACAAATGGAAAGTGTGCGATATGTTGTGAATAGCTCCGTGGAAGAAAGTCTAATTTTCTTATGTATAGAACTTTTTTAACCATTCGTCACTTCTAGTAGAAATTATGAATTGCTGTAATCGCTCTTTCTATTTCTATAGAGTAGAATAGAACGACTCCTTCTTACAAGAGTTTCTTACAGGAGTGAAACAAAACTAAAGAAAGAAAGAATAAAGTTTGGCAAAATGATTAATGCAAAAGGATCAATTAAAGAAAAGAGTTGATACAACAATTCGACTACTCAATCAATTAGTAGTATCCCTAGAGTCCACTCCTCCCCCATACTACTAGTGAAAGAGAAAATGTAAAGACTACCATTAAAGCAGCCCAAGCGAGACTTACTATATCCATGTAAATTATGTCTCCTATTTCTATGAAGAAATTATTCTACTATTGATCAATAATCATAGTGGAATCAAGGGTACAGAGTCAAAAAGGGATTCTGCCCTAAGGCTATGGATGAATCAGTTCAAGGAATTTACTCCTAACAAATTCTTATAGGATTTCTGGTAGAATTGGAGAGCATTAAGTATAAATACGATACATAGCCCTTTTCCTTAAAAAAGAGTACGGGGATGATGTCCTGAATGGAAGACGCGGGAATAGAAAGATTTTTTCTTCCTTTTGTTACCTTTTTTTTATAAGCAAAGGACGTCAGAATATACCATAAAATTAGGATAGATAAATATTTATTGGATACCTACCTTGCCTATGTTTATTTTTAACCTAAACCCTACAGCCCCGCTTTCTATCATTCTATGAAAGAATGAGGAGACTTTATCCACAACTCCGAAATTGATTTTTGATCAGCCTATTCAATCTGATTCTCGACGGAATCAGTAGCCCTTACTTTAGTGTATGTAGGTAGCATAAGATGTACGATAAATAAAATGTATAATAATTAGGAAGTCTTGATATTCCTTCGTGGAGTCCCTTCTTCAATCTTAGATTGAAAAAAAAAAGAATGCCCCTTAGGAGCCCTTTGAATATCAAGATTTCTGACATCTTAGCCTCGTAGTTTTAAATTCTCGAATCAATTAAGAATCAATTCAAATTAATAAAAGAATAAGTAAACGCTACCTCATCCCTATTGGTAGCTGTTTGGGCCACTACCGACAAAACAAACCCTAATAGAACTATGGATTCTCAAAATCCAGTATCGCCAGGCCTAGTTATTCTCTTGCCCCAGCTTATGCGGGGTACGAATTTGTCGAGTTCGATCAGTACTATAAGCCTAAGTATTTTATTGATCAGGCGGCACCCAGATTTGAACTGGGGATAAAGGATTTGCAGTCCCCTGCCTTACCGCTTGGCCATGCCGCCAAAAAATCCGATCTAAAATCGAGAAAAGAGCAAGTATTCATCCACGTTTTCTTACTAAAACCCCCTTTCTTTTATCTTGAATCTAATTCTACTTACTTTTTTCCAATATTTTTCCAAAAATCTATTCCTGCTTTTTTTGGATCCAGTTTCGATTATTCTCCTCCATGGATTCTATCTTAAAACACACATTGCTAACACTAGAAAACTTCCCTTTTCTTTCTATTGAGATGAAAAAGGAGAAAAAGTGGATTTCCAGTCACAGGCTGCAAAATTGAGAACAAATTGGAACCATTAACTAGAATTCTACTTTTTTTTGAATTGCAGTAGTGAACGACTCTTAAATCAGTATTCTCTCCCCCCCTTCCTTTTAATGGCATAATAAAATAGAATGGGTTTATGCCTAATCCGTGTATAGGTAAACTCCAGGTCCGAACAGCATTATTATCCATAACAGCATTATTATCCATGGATCCCCCTTATGTACATATCTCTATGGGGAATCGTGCTTTAATTTTTCATTGCATTAAATATCTTGAATAAAAAAAGGAAATTTGCTCTGATATAGAGTATGACCTGACCATCTTGGCCCACCCAAGTGAAATTACGATAAAAGCAGGGATATGTGGAGAGGTGGATAACTAGATTGGCATGTACTTAAAAAAAAGGACTTACTTTATTTTAGGATTCTACAATGAAATCCTATATTTTCTAGCAATTCTACTACTACGAAACAAAAAAGAACCCTCAAATTCTTTTTTGAAATTAAACTAAGCGTGCTATTCTAAATCGAACTAAAGTCAAACTTTCTAGTGCTTATAAATTATTATATTATGGCTTTATCCCATTCATAGAAAGGAGATAAAATGAGAAATCTTTGCCATCCAATCTGATTAGAATATCATTAAGTGGCAGAATTTTTTTCTAGGAATGTTTTATCAATTCATTTTCATTCGATTTGTACCCCTGGCAAATTCGAACTTTCCTCGAAATTGTCTCTATTCATATGTATGAAATACATATATGAAATACGTATGTGGAGTTCCCTAGAATTTCATGTGATTCAGTAAACAGAATATAGATTCCATGATTGCTAGATCGATCCATAGGGATTGATGAAGAGTGAGCTGATAATGGAATTTTTCTTCGATAAAAAGGAAACTTAAGATTAAGATGCTCCGGAATGGAAATGAGGGAATGTCCACAATACCCGGATTTAGTCAGATCCAATTCGAGGGATTTTTTAGGTTCATTAATCAAGGCTTGGCAGAAGAACTTGAGAAGTTTCCAACAATTAAAGATCCAGATCACGAAATTGCATTTCAATTATTTGCGAAAGGATATCAATTGCTAGAACCCTCAATAAAAGAAAGGGATGCTGTGTATGAATCACTCACCTATTCTTCCGAATTATATGTATCTGCGAGATTAATTTTTGGTTTCGATGTGCAAAAACAAACCATTTCTATTGGAAACATTCCTATAATGAATTCTTTAGGAACCTTTATAATAAATGGAATATACCGAATTGTGATCAATCAAATATTGCTAAGTCCTGGTATTTACTACCGCTCGGAATTAGACCATAAGGGAATTTCTATCTACACCGGGACTATAATATCAGATTGGGGAGGAAGATCGGAATTAGCAATTGATAAAAAAGAAAGGATATGGGCTCGCGTAAGTAGAAAACAAAAGATATCTATTCTAGTTCTATCATCAGCTATGGGTTCGAATCTAAGAGAAATTCTAGATAATGTTTCCTACCCTGAAATTCTCTTGTCTTTCCCGAATGCTAAGGAGAAGAAGAGGATTGAGTCAAAAGAAAAAGCTATTTTGGAGTTTTATCAACAATTTGCTTGTGTAGGTGGGGACCTGGTATTTTCGGAGTCCTTATGTGAGGAATTACAAAAGAAATTTTTTCAACAAAAATGTGAATTAGGAAGGATTGGTCGACGAAATATGAATCGGAGACTGAATCTTGATATACCTCAGAACAATACATTCTTGTTACCACGAGATGTATTGGCCGCTACGGATCATTTGATTGGAATGAAATTTGGAACGGGTATACTTGACGATGACGATATGAATCACTTGAAAAATAAACGTATTCGTTCGGTTGCGGATCTGTTACAAGATCAATTCGGACTGGCTCTTGATCGTTTACAACATGCGGTTCAAAAAACTATCCGTAGAGTATTCATACGTCAATCGAAACCGACTCCACAAACTTTGGTAACTCCAACTTCAACTTCGATTTTATTAATAACTACTTATGAGACCTTTTTTGGCACATACCCCTTATCTCAAGTTTTTGATCAAACTAATCCATTGACACAAACTGTTCATGGGCGAAAAGTGAGTTGTTTGGGTCCTGGAGGATTGACGGGGAGGACTGCAAGTTTTCGGAGCCGAGATATTCATCCGAGTCACTATGGGCGTATTTGTCCAATTGACACGTCCGAAGGAATCAATGTTGGACTTACTGGATCCTTAGCTATTCATGCGAGAATTGATCACTGGTGGGGATCCATAGAGAGTCCATTTTATGAAATATCTGAGAAAGCAAAAGAAAAAAAAGAGAAACAGGTGGTTTATTTATCACCAAATAGAGATGAATATTATATGATAGCAGCAGGAAATTCTTTGTCTTTGAATCAGGGTATTCAGGAAGAACAGGTTGTTCCAGCTAGATACCGTCAAGAATTCCTGACTATTGCATGGGAACAGATTCATGTTAGAAGTATTTTTCCTTTCCAATATTTTTCTATTGGAGGTTCTCTCATTCCTTTTATTGAGCATAATGATGCGAATCGGGCTTTAATGAGTTCTAATATGCAGCGCCAAGCAGTTCCGCTTTCTCGGTCCGAGAAGTGCATTGTTGGAACTGGATTGGAACGTCAAACAGCTCTAGATTCGAGGGTTTCCGTTATAGCCGAACGCGAGGGAAAGATCATTTCTACTGATAGTCACAAGATCCTTTTATCAAGTAGTGGGAAGACTATAAGTATTCCTTTAGTTACCCATCGGCGCTCTAACAAAAATACTTGTATGCACCAAAAACCTCGGGTTCCATGGGGTAAATCCATTAAAAAAGGACAAATTTTAGCAGAGGGAGCTGCTACAGTTGGTGGGGAACTTGCTTTAGGAAAAAACGTATTAGTAGCTTATATGCCATGGGAAGGTTACAATTTTGAAGACGCAGTACTAATTAGCGAACGTTTGGTATATGAGGATATTTATACTTCTTTTCACATCCGAAAATATGAAATTCAGACGGATACGACAAGCCAAGGCTCCGCTGAAAAAATCACTAAAGAAATACCACATCTAGAAGAACATTTACTCCGCAATTTGGACAGAAATGGAGTTGTTAGGTTGGGATCCTGGGTAGAAACTGGCGATATTTTAGTAGGTAAATTAACGCCTCAGATAGCGAGCGAATCGTCGTATATCGCGGAAGCTGGATTATTACGGGCCATATTTGGTCTTGAGGTATCCACTTCAAAAGAAACTTCTCTCAAACTACCTATAGGTGGAAGAGGGCGCGTTATCGATGTGAAATGGATCCAGAGGGACCCCCTAGACATAATGGTTCGTGTATATATTTTACAGAAACGTGAAATCAAAGTTGGGGATAAAGTAGCCGGAAGACACGGGAATAAGGGGATCATTTCCAAAATTTTGCCTAGGCAAGATATGCCCTATTTGCAAGATGGAACACCTGTTGATATGGTCTTCAATCCCTTAGGAGTACCCTCACGAATGAATGTGGGACAAATATTTGAAAGCTCGCTCGGATTAGCAGGGGATCTGCTAAAGAAACATTATAGAATAGCACCCTTTGATGAGAGATATGAGCAAGAGGCTTCAAGAAAACTTGTGTTTTCAGAATTATATGAAGCCAGTAAACAAACAAAAAATCCATGGGTATTTGAACCCGAGTACCCGGGAAAAAGTAGAATATTTGATGGAAGAACAGGAGACCCCTTCGAACAACCTGTTCTAATAGGGAAGTCCTATATCTTAAAATTAATTCATCAAGTTGATGAGAAAATCCATGGACGTTCTACTGGGCCCTACTCACTTGTTACACAACAACCCGTTAGAGGAAGAGCCAAGCAAGGGGGACAACGAGTAGGAGAAATGGAAGTTTGGGCTTTAGAAGGATTTGGTGTTGCTCATATTTTACAAGAGATACTTACTTATAAATCTGATCATCTTATAGCTCGCCAAGGAATACTTAATGCTACGATCTGGGGAAAAAGAGTACCTAATCACGAGGATCCTCCAGAATCTTTTCGAGTGCTCGTTCGAGAACTACGATCTTTGGCTCTAGAACTGAATCATTTCCTTGTATCTGAGAAGAACTTCCAGGTTAATAGGGAGGAAGTTTGATCGGAATAAATATAAATTCTTTTCTTATTTCTATTTTATGATTGACCAATATAAACATCAACAACTCCAAATTGGACTCGTTTCCCCTCAACAAATAAAGGCTTGGGCTAACAAAAACCTACCTAATGGGGAAGTCGTTGGCGAAGTCACAAGGCCCTCTACTTTTCATTATAAAACCGATAAACCAGAAAAAGATGGATTGTTTTGCGAAAGAATCTTTGGACCCATAAAAAGCAGAATTTGTGCTTGTGGAAATTCTCGAGCGAGCGTAGCTGAAAACGAAGACGAAAGATTTTGCCAAAAATGCGGGGTAGAATTTGTTGATTCTCGGATACGAAGATATCAAATGGGATACATCAAACTCGCATGTCCCGTGACTCATGTGTGGTATTTGAAAGGTCTTCCTAGTTATATCGCGAACCTTTTAGATAAACCCCTTAAGAAATTGGAGGGCCTAGTATACGGCGATTTCTCTTTTGCTAGGCCCAGCGCTAAAAAACCCACTTTCTTACGATTACGAGGTTTATTCGAAGATGAAATTTCATCCTGTAACCACAGCATTTCTCCCTTTTTTTCTACCCCAGGCTTTGCAACATTTCGAAATCGGGAAATTGCGACAGGAGCAGGTGCTATTAGAGAACAATTAGCAGATTTGGATTTGCGAATTATTATAGAGAATTCCTTGGTCGAATGGAAGGAATTAGAAGACGAGGGGTATAGTGGAGATGAATGGGAAGATAGAAAAAGACGAATAAGAAAAGTTTTTTTGATTAGACGCATGCAATTGGCGAAACATTTTATTCAAACAAATGTAGAACCAGAATGGATGGTTTTGTGCTTATTACCGGTTCTTCCTCCCGAATTGAGACCCATTGTTTATAGGTCTGGGGATAAAGTAGTGACTTCGGATATTAATGAACTTTATAAGAGAGTTATCCGTCGGAACAACAACCTTGCCTATCTATTAAAAAGAAGTGAATTAGCGCCAGCAGATTTAGTAATGTGCCAGGAAAAGTTGGTACAAGAAGCCGTGGATACACTTCTTGATAGTGGGTCCCGCGGGCAACCAACGAGGGATGGTCACAATAAAGTATACAAATCACTTTCAGATGTAATTGAAGGTAAAGAGGGAAGGTTTCGCGAGACTCTGCTTGGGAAACGGGTCGATTACTCGGGGCGTTCTGTCATTGTTGTGGGTCCTTCACTTTCATTACATCAATGTGGATTACCTCTAGAGATAGCAATAAAGCTTTTTCAGCTATTTGTAATTCGCGATTTAATCACGAAACGCGCTACTTCTAATGTCAGGATTGCTAAAAGGAAAATTTGGGAAAAGGAACCCATTGTATGGGAAATACTTCAAGAAGTTATGCGGGGACATCCTGTACTGTTGAATAGAGCACCTACCCTGCATAGATTAGGCATACAGGCCTTCCAACCCACTTTAGTAGAGGGGCGTACTATTTGTTTACACCCATTAGTGTGTAAGGGTTTCAATGCGGACTTTGATGGGGATCAAATGGCTGTTCATCTACCTTTATCCTTGGAAGCTCAGGCGGAAGCCCGTTTACTTATGTTTTCTCATATGAATCTCCTATCTCCTGCTATTGGAGATCCTATTTGCGTACCGACCCAAGACATGCTTATAGGACTTTATGTATTAACGATTGGAAACCGTCGGGGTATTTGTGCAAATAGATATAATAGTTGCGGAAACTATCCAAATCAAAAAGTAAGTTACAATAATAATAATTATAAGTATACGAAAGATAAAGAACCCCATTTTTCCAGTTCCTATGATGCACTGGGAGCTTATAGACAGAAACGAATCAGTTTAGACAGTCCCTTGTGGCTCCGATGGAAACTAGATCAACGCGTCATTGGGTCAAGAGAAGTTCCGATTGAAGTTCAATATGAATCTTTGGGGACTTATCATGAGATTTATGCCCACTATCTAATAGTGGGAAATAGAAAAAAAGAAATCCGTTCTATATACATTCGAAGCACTCTTGGTCATATTTCTTTTTATAGAGAAATAGAGGAAGCCATACAAGGATTTAGTCAGGCCTATTCATACACTATCTAAACAAGGGAGTTAGATTCGGCGATGCCCCTTTCGGGGGGCATTCCGATTTCGCTAGTATCATCATTTTTGCCGCGCGAATCCAGATTGAGATTAAGGAAAGGAAGTTAATTAAATTTTCGAATCACTGACTCAGGCCCATTGTCGAATCCTACTCAGCAATTGTCGAATCCTACTCAGCCGAAAAAGGGGGTACTTATGTATGGCGGAACGGGCCAATCTGGTCTTTCATAATAAAGAGATAGACGGAACTGCTATGAAACGACTTATTAGCAGATTAATAGATCATTTCGGAATGGGATATACATCCCATATACTGGATCAAATAAAGACTCTGGGCTTTCATCAAGCCACTACTACATCGATTTCATTAGGAATCGAGGATCTTTTAACAATACCCTCTAAGGGATGGTTAGTCCAAGACGCGGAACAACAGAGTTTTCTTTTGGAGAAACACTATTATTATGGGGCTGTACACGCGGTAGAAAAATTACGCCAATCCGTTGAGATATGGTATGCTACAAGTGAATATTTGAAACAAGAAATGAATTCGAATTTTCGGATAACGGATCCTTCTAATCCAGTCTATCTAATGTCTTTTTCAGGAGCTAGAGGAAATGCATCTCAAGTACACCAATTAGTAGGTATGAGAGGATTAATGGCGGATCCTCAAGGACAAATGATTGATTTACCTATTCAAAGCAATTTACGCGAGGGACTTTCTTTGACAGAATATATAATTTCCTGCTACGGAGCCCGTAAAGGGGTTGTAGATACTGCTGTACGAACAGCGGATGCTGGATATCTTACACGTAGACTTGTTGAAGTAGTTCAACATATTATTGTGCGTAGAAGAGATTGTGGTACTATCCGAGGTATTTCTGTGAGTCCTCAAAATGGGATGACGGAAAAACTTTTTGTCCAAACACTAATTGGTCGTGTATTAGCAGACGATATATATATCGGTTCACGATGCATTGCCGCTCGAAATCAAGATATTGGAATTGGATTAGTCAATCGATTCATAACTGCCTTTCGAGCACAACCATTTCGAGCACAACCAATATATATTAGAACCCCCTTTACTTGCCGGAGCACATCTTGGATCTGTCAATTATGTTATGGTCGGAGTCCCACTCATGGCGATCTGGTCGAATTAGGGGAAGCCGTAGGTATTATTGCGGGTCAATCAATTGGGGAGCCAGGGACTCAACTAACATTAAGAACTTTTCATACTGGTGGAGTATTCACAGGGGGTACTGCCGACCTTGTACGATCCCCTTCGAATGGAAAAATCCAATTCAATGAGGATTTGGTTCACCCCACACGTACCCGTCATGGGCAGCCTGCTTTTCTATGTTATATAGACTTGCATGTAACTATTCAGAGTCAGGATATTCTATATAGTGTGAATATTCCCTCAAAAAGCTTGATTCTAGTGCAAAATGATCAATATGTAGAATCCGAACAAGTAATTGCGGAGATTCGTGCCGGAACGTCCACTTTGCATTTTAAAGAAAGGGTACAAAAGCATATTTATTCCGAATCAGACGGGGAAATGCACTGGAGTACTGATGTTTACCATGCGCCCGAATATCAATATGGTAATCTTCGTCGATTACCAAAAACAAGCCATTTATGGATATTGTCAGTAAGTATGTGCAGATCCAGTATAGCGTCTTTTTCGCTCCACAAGGATCAAGATCAAATGAATACTTATTCTTTTTCTGTTGACGGAAGATATATCTTTGACCTCTCAATGGCTAATGATCAAGTAAGACATAGACTGTTGGATACTTTTGGTAAAAAAGATAGGGAAATTCTTGATTATTCAACGCCGGATAGAATCATGTCCAACGGCCATTGGAATTTTGTCTATCCTTCTATTCTTCAAGATAATTCGGATTTATTGGCGAAAAAGCGAAGAAATAGGTTCGTCATTCCATTACAATATCATCAAGAACAAGAGAAAGAACTAATATCCTGTTTGGGGATTTCTATTGAAATACCCTTTATGGGTGTTTTACGTAGAAATACTATTTTTGCTTATTTTGACGATCCACGATACAGAAAAGATAAAAAGGGGTCAGGAATTGTGAAATTTAGATATAGGACCCTAGAGGACGAATATAGGACCCTAGAGGACGAATATAGGACTCGAGAGGAAGACTCAGAGGACGAATATGGGAGCCCAGAGAACGGATATAGGACCCGAGAGGACGAATATGAAACCCTAGAAGACGAATATAGGACTCTAGAGGACGAATATGAAACCCTAGAAGATGAATATGGGATCCTAGAGGACGAATATGAAACCCTAGAAGACGAATATAGGACTCGAGAGGAAGACTCAGAGGACGAATATGGGAGCCCAGAGAACGAATATAGGACCCGAGAGGACGAATATGGAACTCTAGATGAAGACTTAGAAGACGAATATGGGAGCCCGGAGGAAGGCTCAGAGGACGAATATGGGACTTTAGAGGAAGACTCAGAAGAAGACTCAGAGGACGAATACGGGAGCCCAGAGGAAGATTCCATCTTAAAAAAAGAGGGTTTGATTGAGCATCGAGGAACAAAAGAATTTAGTCTAAAATACCAAAAAGAACTAGATCGGTTTTTTTTCATTCTTCAAGAACTGCATATCTTGCCCAGATCCTCATCCCTAAAGGTACTTGATAATAGTATCATTGGAGTGGATACACAACTCACAAAAAATACAAGAAGTCGACTAGGTGGATTGGTCCGAGTGAATAGAAAAAAAAGCCATACGGAACTCAAAATCTTTTCCGGAGATATTCATTTTCCTGAAGAAGCAGATAAGATATTAGGTGGTAGTTTGATACCACCAGAAAGAGAAAAGAAAGAATCTAAGGAATCAAAAAAAAGGAAAAATTGGGTCTATGTTCAACGGAAAAAAATTCTCAAGAGCAAGGAAAAGTATTTTGTTTCGGTTCGACCTGCAGTCGCATATGAAATGGACGAAGGGAGAAATTTAGCAACACTTTTCCCGCAGGATCTCTTGCAAGAAGAGGATAATCTCCAACTTCGACTTGTCAATTTTATTTCTCATGAAAATAGCAAGTTAACTCAAAGAATTTATCACACGAATAGTCAATTTGTTCGAACTTGCTTAGTAGTGAATTGGGAACAAGAAGAAAAAGAGGAGGCTCGTGCTTCCCTTGTTGAGGTAAGAGCAAATGATCTGATTCGTGATTTCCTAAGAATTGAGTTAGTCAAGTCCACTATTTCGTATACACGAAGAAGGTATGATAGGACAAGTGCAGGACCGATTCCCAATAATAGGTTAGATCGCACCAATACCAATTCCTTTTATTCCAAGGCGAAGATTCAATCACTTAGCCAACATCAAGAAGCTATTGGCACCTTGTTGAATCGAAATAAAGAATACCAATCTTTGATGATTTTGTTGGCATCCAACTGTTCTAGAATTGGTTTATTCAAGAATTCGAAATATCCCAATGCGGGAAAAGAATCGAATCCTAGAATTCCTATTCGAGATATTTTTGGGCCCTTAGCTGCTATTGTACCTAGTATATCGAATTTTTCTTCATCTTACTATTTACTAACGCATAATCAGATCCTGTTAAAAAAATATTTGTTCCTTGACAATTTGAAACAAACCTTCCAAGTACTTCAAGGGCTTAAATACTCTTTAATAGATGAAAATCAAAGGATTTCGAATTTCGATAGTAACATCATGTTGGATCCATTCCATTTGAATTGGCACTTTCTCCATCATGATTCTTGGGAGGAGACATCGGCAATAATTCACCTTGGACAATTTATTTGCGAAAATGTATGTCTATTTAAATCGCACATAAAAAAATCTGGTCAAATTTTCATTGTTAATATTGATTCCTTTGTTATAAGAGCAGCTAAGCCTTATTTGGCCACTACAGGAGCAACTGTTCATGGTCATTATGGAGAAATCCTTTACAAAGGAGATAGGTTAGTTACGTTTATATATGAAAAATCGAGATCTAGTGACATAACGCAAGGTCTTCCAAAAGTAGAACAAATCTTTGAAGCGCGTTCAATTGATTCACTATCGCCGAATCTCGAAAGGAGAATTGAGGATTGGAATGAGCGTATACCAAGAATTCTTGGGGTCCCCTGGGGATTCTTGATTGGAGCTGAGCTAACCATAGCCCAAAGTCGTATCTCTTTGGTTAATAAGATCCAAAAGGTTTATCGATCCCAAGGGGTACAGATCCATAATAGACATATAGAGATTATTATACGCCAAGTAACATCAAAAGTGCGGGTTTCCGAAGATGGAATGTCTAATGTTTTTTCACCTGGGGAATTAATCGGATTATTGCGAGCGGAGCGAGCAGGGCGAGCTTTGGATGAATCGATCTATTATCGGGCAATCTTATTGGGAATAACAAGGGCTTCCCTGAATACCCAAAGTTTCATATCTGAAGCAAGTTTTCAAGAAACTGCTCGAGTTTTAGCAAAAGCTGCCCTACGAGGTCGTATTGATTGGTTGAAAGGCCTGAAAGAAAACGTAGTTCTGGGGGGGATTATACCTGTTGGTACCGGATTCCAAAAATTTGTGCATCGTTCCCCACAAGACAAGAACCTTTATTTCGAAATTCAAAAAAAAAATCTATTCGCGTCGGAAATGAGAGATATTTTGTTTCTCCATACAGAATTAGTTTCTTCTGATTCTGACGTAACAAACAATTTCTATGAGACATCAGAACCCCCATTTACCCCCAATTATACGATTTAAGGATACATAAAGCGGATTTTTTGACTTTAAACTAGACTTTTGACCTTAGAACACTAACAGGTCAGATTTTAGATTTTTATTTTAATAAGTAAAAGAAGTCAGTTAATTCATTAAGGTTACGTTTATACCATGTATCAATGGCCAATTCTCAGTGGAAGGTTACATCGGAACAATTATTATTTATTTCAAGCTATTTCGGCTCTTTCTTAATCTTCAAAAAGAAATAAATTCCGTAATGGAATGGTAGGATGAAAAAAAAAGAAAAAATCAAAAGGAAGTGTGGAAAAAATGACAAGAAGATATTGGAACATCAATTTGAAAGAGATGATAGAAGCGGGAGTTCATTTTGGTCATGGTATTAAGAAATGGAATCCTAAAATGGCCCCTTACATCTCGGCAAAGCGTAAAGGTACTCATATTACAAATCTCGCTAGAACGGCTCGCTTTTTATCAGAAGCTTGTGATTTAGTTTTTGATGCAGCAAGTCAGGGAAAAAGCTTCTTAATTGTTGGTACCAAAAAAAGAGCAGCGTATTTAGTAGCATCAGCTGCAATAAGGGCTCGTTGTCATTATGTTAATAAAAAGTGGTTCAGTGGTATGTTAACGAATTGGTCGATTACGAAAACTAGACTTTCTCAATTTAGAGACTTAAGAGCAGAAGAAAAGATGGGAAAATTCCACCATCTCCCAAAAAGAGATGTGGCAATCTTGAAGAGAAAATTATCGACCTTGCAAAGATATCTCGGCGGGATCAAATATATGACGAGGTTGCCGGACATTGTGATCGTCCTCGATCAGCAAAAAGAGTATATAGCTCTTCGGGAATGTGCCATTTTTGGGATTCCTACTATTTCTTTAGTCGATACAAATTGTGACCCAGATCTCGCGAATATATCGATTCCAGCCAACGATGACACTATGACTTCAATTCGATTGATTCTTAACAAATTAGTATTTGCAATTTGTGAGGGCCGTTCTCTCTATATAAGAAATCGTTGATTAAGAAGAATAGTGAATTCTTGGGCAACTGCGTAGATTTATGGGATCACTTACTATTCTTTTTTGTTTTGTATAGATAAAAGAAGGGGAATATTGATATATATTAGAGGGTATTGATATATATTATGATCTGATGTGATTTCTTGGTATCCTAAATATAAGATTAATACTTCAAGTTGCTGAGTTGAGAAAGAGATGGTTGAATCAAAAGAATTCCTTTTTTGAAGTTCAATTTTTATCAGAGGACAATATGAATATTATACCATGTTCCATTAAAACACTCAAGGGGTTATACGATATATCGGGTGTAGAAGTAGGCCAACACTTCTATTGGCAAATAGGAAGTTTCCAAATTCATGCCCAAGTACTCATCACTTCTTGGGTCGTAATTACTATCTTGCTAGGTTCAGTTATCATAGCTGTTCGGAATCCACAAACCATCCCGACCGACGGTCAGAATTTCTTCGAATATGTGCTTGAGTTTATTCGAGACTTGAGCAAAACTCAGATTGGAGAAGAATATGGTCCCTGGGTTCCCTTTATTGGAACTATGTTCCTTTTTATTTTTGTTTCGAATTGGTCGGGTGCTCTTTTACCTTGGAAAATTATACAGTTACCCCATGGGGAATTAGCAGCGCCCACGAATGATATAAATACTACTGTTGCTTTAGCTTTACTCACGTCAGCGGCATATTTTTATGCGGGTCTTAGCAAAAAAGGATTGAGTTATTTCGAGAAATATATTAAACCAACTCCAATCCTTTTACCAATTAACATCCTAGAAGATTTCACAAAACCATTATCGCTTAGTTTTCGACTTTTCGGGAATATATTGGCGGATGAATTAGTCGTTGTTGTTCTTGTTTCTTTAGTCCCCTTAGTAGTCCCTATACCGGTCATGTTTCTTGGATTATTTACAAGCGGTATTCAAGCTCTTATTTTTGCAACGTTAGCCGCAGCCTATATAGGTGAATCCATGGAGGGTCATCATTGAATTGACTAGTTTTCGAAATAATCTTTTTTTTTAGCTTAGCTCAATTCATGCATGGTTCCAGATAATCCGCTTGGTTGGAAAACAAAATAGTTAGAAATGCGTATGAATATACAACCTAGAGTTGTAGGAGAGAGAATAGACTATATTACGGAATTGTCAAAGTATATATGCATTAAGGGGGGCGGAGTCAGGCTAGATCTATATCCTTAATGTCTAGAAGTCCAGTCATCTTTTGTGCGGGTTTCCACTTTAAGGAATGATTTTCGAATCCGATTCAATAGAAAATAAGAAAATACGCAAAATAGAAGAAACAAGTGTATATGGGATATTATATATTCCTAAGTTAGATTCATTATCTAATCCGATATATCGAATTCCCTCTATATGGAATTGGATTCCATATCCAGTTCTATGCAGCATATTGTTATCAATTGTATATCTTGATTTAATTCCTATTGGATTTGGATTAGGTCGATTTCAATAGGGGTTCTTCCTCTATTTCGTCTTTTATTATGGATTAGATTATAGGGGAAATAATAGGAACTCAAGGATATCGAAGAGTAAAGAAAGAAGGATGGAATGAAAGAGTTGTTGGTTGGAAAGAAAGAGAAATAGAATAATAAGAATCATATGGATTTACACAAACCTCTAATGATTAGAAACTAAAAATGAGATCTCGAAGTAGTTCGGACAATTCAGATTATCATTTCAATTTGTACTTTTTAGTTACTTCTCCCCAATAGAGCTTAGAAGTAAGAGTTTCTTGGTTGATTGTATCCTTAACCATTTCTTTTTTTTTTTGACACGAGGAACTCACCATGAATCCACTAATTGCTGCTGCTTCCGTTATTGCTGCTGGATTGGCCGTAGGGCTTGCTTCTATTGGGCCTGGAGTTGGTCAAGGTACTGCTGCAGGACAAGCTGTAGAAGGTATTGCGAGACAGCCAGAAGCAGAAGGTAAAATACGAGGTACTTTATTGCTTAGTCTAGCTTTTATGGAAGCTTTAACAATTTATGGACTAGTTGTGGCACTAGCACTTTTATTTGCGAACCCTTTTGTTTAATCCTAAAAAAGAAAATGAGTGCTTTAGATTAGATACTTTTTTCTTTTTTTAGTAAATTGGTATTTGCTTCTGCAATTCCAATTATATCAATACTTTACTCCTATTTATTACTCCTGGAATTATCTATTTATTGGGACAGACAATACCCCACCCCAGGAAGGGCTGATTTGAGGATGATCAATTTAGAGGATATGCTCGCCTTCTTCCTTCCCGTCCTTAGTTTAGGACAGTGGAAAGTCTTTTTCCTTTTATTTTAGGAATTTTGAGAACATTTCAACAAAGGAGGTCTTTCACAGGTCAAACGAGACCTAAGACTTAATCTAAAATAAATTACTAGATTGAATCTATTTGCATTAAAAAAAAATTGCATTAAAAAAACCGATCAAAAAAGGGCGAGCGAAGTAAGTGATCGAAAAACTTTGTTCTTTGTTCGTCCTATCTATAAGAGGAGAGCATATGAAAAATGTAACCCATTCTTTCGTTTTTTTAGCTCACTGGCCATCCGCTGGGAGTTTCGGGCTTA